AAAAACAACAAAAACTAGAGCAAACATATAATAACGGATTCTAAATTGTAACCAAGCGTTGCCCATTGGTTCTATACCCGATTCATAACTAGAAAGTTTCTCCGGCCCTTTCCTAATCGGGGCTAAAATCCCAGAAATGAAAAATGCCAAAATAGGAATAAGACTTGATATTATTAGAAATGCCCAAAAAATATCATATTCGTAAAGCAAAAACATAGACGCACTCCTATGAACGTGGAAAATATATCGGATTGATTGATTCGAATTGAAGTTCCAAAGTCATCGATAACTAGTCAGCCAAAACAAGAATTGATTTTGACCAAACCATCTAGTTTCCTTTGATTATTGCAGGGCATATCTCATTTCAAGATTTATCGACTGACTTGATCGGGATCCTATTTCCAGTCTACTTAATTTCTTAGTTCAATTTTCTTTAATTTCTTTAGTTAGTATAACTCTAGATGTTATACTTAGACAAATTTTCTTGTTTTTGCCTAGGATTCTTCCTAAAGCCTAAAGAAAGCAAATAGAATTCTTATTTTGTGTTTAATAATTTTGAATTTATTATTCTTTTGATTATTTGAATTTTCTTTCTAAAAATGCGAGTTCGGAATTTGGATTTTTTAGGAATAGAGTCGAGAGTTTTTTTTTCTTAGGAATTTCGAATAGAACAAGTATTCAAATCTAAGAGAATGGGTAGGTATTGCCATCTCGGGATTTCGAATATCTTAGTGTTGGTATATTCCGTTTATCAGATCTGGGTGGGGTTTTCTCTTGATTGAATACAGAAAAAGAAGACCACCCCCCTTGTTTTGGTGTGCTTCGCCGGGTCTTGGTAAGGTATACCAAAGAAAAGTAGTATCGCTCCCCTGGATTGTGGGTAGAAAAATTCATATGTAATTTCCCTCCGACAATTAATGACGAAGGGTTGGTTTGTTTGGAAAAAGATCGATTCGATCCCTTGAAATATGTTTTTTCGGTTTTCTGTTCTGCTTTAAATGATTCCCGTGAGTGAGTTTCTAGGACAAATTTTGTTTCGATGAACCAACCGGTCAGTTATAAGCAACAAACAAGAATGAAGAAATCCAATTTTTTATTTCAAATGAAATTTTGGAATTTTATTCATTTTTTTATAGGGCTCTAGGGCTATACGGACTCGAACCGTAGACCTTCTCGGTAAAACAGATCAAACTTATTATTATCAAAATGATCTGAACTGTTTCAAAGACCCAACATGCATTTTTTTTTGCATTGGGCTCTTTCATTAACTGATAGAAATATCAGCCAATCCGCCATATTTTTTTTTCTTGACAGAAAAATAAGATAAGGAGATGGCTCCATGTGCTCTGATTCATTATTTGGGATTCTAATTCAGAGCATTACCAAAGTGTTTCAAAGGTGAAGTTATTTTGACGTAGGTTTGCCTTTGGCTTAGAATTTTAAGTTAAATGAAGTCTCTATCGTTCGTCTTAAAAAATCCAATATGAAACTTCATACACCTTTAAGTTCATAGGACGAAAAGAGATTTTTTGAGGGCCTTATACTCATTATGCCTAGCATTGAATATACTGCTATTCACCTTATCAATATCTCAAGGTGGAGCCTGTTTGGTACCTACAAAGGGCACTCAAATAGGACCGAACCTCTCGTCAGGCTATTGTTCTCTTAAAGTTATTATGGAGTAAGACATCGATTTCTCAATAAGATCCATTTTTTGGATTGTATGGTGGATTCCCCTGAAAACCATTGGCGCGCGTGTAAACGAGGTGCTCTACCAACTGAGCTATAGCCCTTAGTGCTTGTGATGCATATTTTATCATGTATATAATTTGTTGTCAAGATGAGTATTCTATGATCCAACATCCTAAATTTTTGAGTGGTATTGGTTCGATTATTGTTGCTTATAAGGAATATGATATTTATAATCCATCGATGGGATGGGTTCCTTTTGGTTCTCTTTGGGATAATAAATGACCTACTTAACTCAGTGGTTAGAGTATTGCTTTCATACGGCGGGAGTCATTGGTTCAAATCCAATAGTAGGTAGAACTTATTAGATACCGGAGTCAACGGTATCTAATAAGTTTTTTGTCCCACCCTTTGTTTATTTTTATAGATTTTTTATTTATTTTATTTTTGAATTACGTTGTATCTAAATTGGATTCTGTCGAGTGAATCCAATCAAAATAGGGTTTAGAAACAGAACCTCTTTTGATTATTTTAACGCACCAACTAGTTAGGAAATTGCATTGACAGCCTCGACTCTTGTCCTAGCTCGTCGGAGAGCTAGATTTGCCTCAATTATTTGTCTCTTTCCTTCAGCCTTTCTCAAATTAGCTTCTGCTATTTCAAGAGTTTGCTGAGCTTCTTGTGAATCAATATCACTACCCTTTTCCGCATCATTTACTAAAACAGTGATCTCATTATTGCCTATTCTAGCAAAACCGCCCATCAGAGCCATCGTTAACCATTGGTCCTTAAGGCGTATTCTCAAAATCCC